GAGCTAACACTTTTGCTTCTCTATCCGAATTTTCGTTCTTTATCATAAAAGTTCTCCCCCGCCAATGAATGATAAGTGCCTAGGTGAAGTATAGTATAAGATAAGTCAGAAAAGTGAGTATATTAGTATACTAGAAAAAGAAATATACCTATACTCTTACTATAATCTTAAGTCTAAATACTCTTATAAATACTATTAAGATAAGGCTTTTCACATGAATACTTAGTAGAACGACTAACGACGAGATTTATTATCGTTTCTCGCGTGTCTCACGAAAGTTAGAGTAGGTGCGAATTCTCCCAATTTGTGACCGACCATACGATCTGTGATATAAATAGGTAAATGTTCCTTTCCATTATGAATAGCGATTGTATGGCCAATCATTGTGGGTATAATGGTAGATGCCCGAGACCAAGTCACTATGATTTCTTTCTCCTCCCTCCTGTTGAGTTTTTCAATCCTTCCCGCTAAATGATTAGCTACAAAAGGATTTTTTTTTAGTGAACGTGTCACGGCTGATTACTCCTTTTTTTCCATTTTTTAAATTGGCATTCTATGTCCAATATCTCGATCTTAATCTGAAGTATAATGATGAATGGAAAAAAGAGAAAATCCTTTAGCTAGATAAGGGAAGGGGCGGATGTAGCCAAGTGGATCAAGGCAGTGGATTGTGAATCCACCATGCGCGGGTTCAATTCCCGTCGTTCGCCCATCACATTATTTCCAATTCCAAAGATTCAATTTTCAATGTTTCTATTTACGGCGACGAAGAATAAAACTATCACTATATTTGTTCCTTTTCCTACTTCTTCTTCCAAGCGCAGGATAACCCCAAGGGGTTGTGGGTTTTTTTCTACCAATTGGGGCTCTCCCTTCACCGCCCCCATGGGGATGGTCTACAGGGTTCATAACTACTCCTCTTACTACAGGACGCTTACCTAGCCAACACTTAGATCCGGCTCTACCCAAACTTTTTTGGTTCACCCCAACATTACCCACTTGTCCGACTGTTGCTAAGCAGTTTTTGGATATCAAACGGACCTCCCCAGATGGTAATCTTAATGTGGCCGATTTACCCTCTTTTGCAATCAGTTTCGCTACAGCGCCTGCTGCTCTAGCTAATTGTCCACCCTTTCCAAGTGTGATTTCTATGTTATGTATGGCCGTGCCTAAGGGCATATCGGTTGAAGTAGATTCTTCTTTTTTCTCAATCAAAACCCCTTCCCAAACCGTACAAGCTTTTTCCAAAGCATACGGCTTTCTAGATGTATATGATGATATCTAGACAGATGGATCTTATATGAATCGTATGATGAAGTACCACATGAGTGGATATATAGGAATCCAAATCTGCCGAATCACTCATGTTATGATCTTCTACATCCTAGGTCTCCCCGTTCCGTCATCTGGCTTATGTTCTTCATGTAGCATTCAGACCGGATGACTCTATGAAATTACGTCGATACTTCCACATATTACGGGTAACGTAGGAGACATCTCTCTTTTTCCCCGGGGGTCTTTCTAATTACCACCGCTTAGCTTTCAATTCGCCTCTGACCATCAAATTAAATGTGAATAACCCGTCCTCCTCTCTTTGAAACAAGGGGCGCTTCCGGTTCTGTGCGCGCTTCAAACAATTTTGTCTTCTCCATATTACCATATCTCTAGAGTCAATAATTTTCTATGAGGAACTACTGAACTCAATCACTTGCTGCCGTTACTCAACAGTTTTCTGTTGAGGTCTATCCCGTAGAGGTACTCCGATTGGATCAGTGATCGATTCCTAGGTTTCGTCGTAAACCTAATTGGTTACTTCCAATTACGTAAATCAATAGTTCAAACCGCACTCAAAGGTAGGGCATTTCCCATTGATATAGGAACTTCTGTACCAGAAACAATGGTATCTCCAATTATAGCCCCTCTGGGATGTAAAATATATCTCTTCTCACCATCCCCATAGTGTATGAGACAAATGTATGCATTTCGATTAGGGTCATATTCTATGGTTACGATTCTACCAGATATCTCTTTTTCATTCCGTCGAAAGTCGATTTTACGGTATAGACGCTTATGACCTCCCCCTCTATGCCCTGCGGTAATGATCCCTCTGGCATTACGACCTTTACCACAACGATGCTGTCCATAGATCAAATTATTTCGTGGATTGGATTTCACTTGACTGTCTACGGCTCCATTGCGTGTGCTCGGGGTAGAAGTTTTGTATAAATGTATTGCCGTGTTATTAAGTCTTTTGCTTTAAGTTCTTTTCTCTATAAGAGGTGGGATAGAATAACCCGGTTGAAGCGTAATGATCATACGTCTGTAATGCATTGTATGTCCCATCCTTCTACCCTTTCCCGGGAGTCGATGACTATTCATAGCTATTACCTTGACACCAAAGAAGAGTTCGACCCAATGCTTTATTTCTGTCCTAGTTGATCCTGATTCGACATTAGAAGTATATTGATTGTTCCCCAATAACCGAATACTTTTTTCTGTAAATACTGCATATTTGATTCCATCCATAAATCCATTTTCTTCCCTATGAGTTCCAGTATCGATAAGAATTATAGTTCTTACTGTTCATATGTTATGGTATGAATATACCATACCAATTCGCTATGTATGGATGATGAGATTCCATTGATACAGAGCCAATTCCAATAGACTTATTGAATGTTCCCATTGGCGTGCATCCAGCAGGAATTGAACCTACGAATTTGCCAATTATGAGTTGGGCGCTTTAACCATTCAGCCATGGATGCTTAACAGGGATCATCGTACATCGTGAATAACCAAATTCCAATTGAAATGAAATCTTTAGGAGGAATCAATGAAACGACATCAATTCAAATCCTGGATATTCGAATTGAGAGAGATATTGAGAGAGATCAAGAATTCTCACTATTTCTTAGATTCATGGATCAAATTCGATTCAGTGGGATCTTTCACTCACATTTTTTTCCACCAAGAACGTTTTATGAAACTCTTTGACCCCCGAATTTGGAGTATCCTACTTTCACGTGATTCACAGGGTGCAACAAGCAATCGATATTTCACGATCAAAGGTGTAGTACTGCTTGTAGTAGTGGTCCTTATATCTCGTATTAACAATCGAAAGATGGTTGAAAGAAAAAATCTCTATTTGATGGGGCTTCTTCCTATACCTATGAATTCCATTGGACCCAGAAAGGAGACATTGGAAGAATCTTTTTGGTCTTCCAATAGAAATAGGTTGATTGTTTCGCTCCTGTATCTTCCAAAAAGGAAAAAGATTTCTGAGAGTTGTTTCATGGATCCGCAAGAGAGTACTTGGGTTCTCCCAAGAAAGAAAAAGCGTATCATGCCTGAATCTAACCGGGGTTCGCGGTGGTGGAGGAACCGGATCGGAAAAAAGAGGGATTCTAGTTGTCAGATATCTAATGAAACCGTAGCTGGAATTGAGATCTCATTCAAAGAGAAAGATAGCAAATATCTGGAGTTTCTTTTTTTATCCTATACGGATGATCCGATCCGCAAGGACCATGATTGGGAATTGTTTGATCGTCTTTCTCCGAGGAAGAAACGAAACATAATCAACTTGAATTCGGGACAGCTATTCGAAATCTTAGGGAAAGACTTGATTTGTTATCTCATGTCTGCTTTTCGTGAAAAAAGACCAATTAAGGGGGAGAGTTTCTTCAAACAACAAGGAGCTGGGGCAACTATGCAATCCAATGATATTGAGCATGTTTCCCATCTCTTCTCGAGAAACAAGTGGGGTATTTCTTTGCAAAATTGTGCTCAATTTCATATGTGGCAATTCCGCCAAGATCTCTTCGTTAGTTGGGGGAAGAATCAGCACGAATCGGATTTTTTGAGGAACGTCTCGAGAGAGAATTGGATTTGGTTAGACAATGTGTGGTTGGTAAACAAGGATCGGTTTTTTAGCAAGGTACGGAATGTATTGTCAAATATTCAATATGATTCCACAAGATCTATTTTCGTTCAAGTAACGGATTCTAGCCAATGGAAAGGATCTTCTTCTGATCAATCCAGAGATCATTTCGATTCCGTTAGAAATGAGAATTCAGAATATCACACATTGATCGATCAAACAGAGATTCAGCAACTAAAAGAGAGATCGATTCTTTGGGATCCTTCCTTTCTTCAAACGGAACGAACAGAGATAGAATCAGATCGATTCCCGAAATGCCTTTTTGGATCTTCCTCCATGTCCTGGCTATTCACGGAACCTGAGAAGCGGATGAATAATCATCTGCTTCCGGAAGAAATCGAAGAATTTCTTGGGAATCCTACAAGATCAATTCGTTCTTTTTTCTCTGACAGATGGTCAGAACTTCATCTGGGTTCGAATCCTACTGAGAGGTCCACTAGAGATCCTAAATTGTTGAAGAAAAAACAAGATGTTTCTTTTGTCCCTTCCAGGCGAGCGGAAAAGAAAGAAATTGTTGATATATTCAAGATAATTACGTATTTACAAGATACCGTCTCAATTCATCCTTCGGAACCAGATCCGGGATGTGATATGGTTCCGAAGGATGAACCGGATATGGACAGTTCCAATAAGATTTCATTCTTGAACAAAAATCCATTTTTTGATTTCTTTCATCTATTCCATGACCGGAACAAAGGGGGATACGCGTTACGCC